TCCGACACGTACACGTCATGGGCATCCCGCCTTTCTATGTTCTATAGACTTGTATGTAACTATTGAGAGTGAAGATATTCTACATAATGTGAATATTCCACCCAAAAGTTTGCTTTTAGTTCAAAACGATCAATATGTAGAATCAGAACAAGTAATTGCTGAGATTCGCGCAGGAATATCCACTTTGAATTTTAAAGAGAAGGTTCGAAAACATATTTATTCTGATTCAGACGGAGAAATGCACTGGAGTACCGATGTCTATCATGCACCCGAATTTACATATGGTAATGTTCATCTATTACCAAAAACAAGTCATTTATGGATATTATTAGGAGGGCCGTGCAGGTCCAGTCTAGTCTACCTTTCGATCCACAAGGATCAGGATCAAATGAATGCGCATTCTCTTTCTGGCAAGCGAAGATATACTTCTAACCTCTCAGTAACCAATGATCAGGCGAGGCAGAAATTGTTTAGTTCGGATTTTTATGGTCAAAAAGAAGATAGGATTCCTGATTATTCAGACCTTAATCGAATCATATGTACTGGTCAGTATAATCTCGTATATTCGCCTATTCTTCACGGGAATTCTGATTTATTGTCAAAAAGGCGAAGAAATAAATTCATCATTCCACTACACTCGATTCAAGAACTCGAGAATGAACTAATGCCCTGCTCAGGTATCTCGATTGAAATCCCCGTAAATGGTATTTTCCGTCGAAATAGTATTCTTGCTTATTTCGATGATCCTCGATACAGAAGAAAGAGTTCGGGCATTATTAAATATGGGACTATAGAAACGCATTCAGTCATCAAAAAAGAGGATTTGATTGAGTATCGAGGAGTCAAGGAATTTAGGCCAAAATACCAAATGAAAGTAGATCGATTTTTTTTCATTCCTGAAGAGGTGCATATCTTGCCCGGATCTTCTTCCATAATGGTACGGAACAATAGTATCGTTGGGGTCGATACACAAATCACCTTAAATCTAAGAAGCCGAGTCGGTGGGTTGGTCCGGGTGGAGAGAAAAAAAAAACGAATTGAACTTAAAATCTTTTCTGGAGATATCCATTTTCCTGGAGAGACGGATAAGATATCCAGACATACCGGCGTTTTGATACCACCAGGAACAGGAAAAATAAATTCCAAGGAATACAAAAAAGTTAAAAATTGGATCTATGTCCAACGAATTACACCTAGTAAGAAAAGGTTTTTTGTTTTAGTTCGACCTGTCGTCACATATGAAATAACGGACGGTATAAATTTAGGAACCCTTTTTCCACCGGATCCATTGCAGGAAAGGGATAATGTGCAACTTCGAATTGTCAATTATATCCTTTATGGAAATGGCAAACCGATTCGAGGAATTTCTGACACAAGTATTCAATTAGTTCGGACTTGTTTAGTATTGAATTGGAACCAAGACAAAAAAAGTTCTTCTTGCGAAGAAGCCCGTGCTTCTTTTGTTGAAATAAGGACAAATGGTTTGATTCGACATTTCCTAAGAATCAACTTAGTGAAATCCCCTATTTCGTATATCGGAAAAAGGAATGATCCGTCGGGGTCAGGATTGCTCTCTGATAATGGATCAGATTGTACCAATATCAACCCCTTTTCTGCCATTTATTCCTATTCCAAGGCAAAAATTCAACAATCTCTTAACCAACCTCAAGGAACTATTCATACGTTGTTGAATAGAAATAAGGAATGTCAGTCGTTGATAATTTTGTCAGCAGCCAATTGTTCTCGAATGGAGCCATTCAAAGATGTAAAATATCACAGTGTGATAAAAGAATCAATTAAAAAAGATCCCCTAATTCCAATTAGGAATTCATTGGGCCCTTTAGGAACATGCCTTCCAATTGAGAATTTTTATTCATCTTACCATTTAATAACTCATAATCAGATCTTAGTAACTAAATATTTGCAACTTGACAATTTAAAACAGACTTTTCAAGTGATTAAATTAAAATATTATTTAATGGATGAAAATGGAAAAATTTTGAATCCCGATCCATGCCGTAACATTATTTTAAATCCATTCAATTTGAATTGGTCTTTTCTCCATCACAATTATTGTGCAGAGACATCTAAAATAATTAGTCTTGGACAGTTTATTTGTGAAAATGTATGTATAGCCAAAAATGGACCGCCCCTCAAATCGGGTCAAGTTATACTTGTTCAAGTTGACTCGATAGTGATACGATCAGCTAAGCCTTATTTGGCCACCCCCGGAGCAACTGTTCATGGCCATTATGGGGAAACCCTTTACGAAGGAGATACATTAGTTACATTTATATATGAAAAATCGAGATCTGGTGATATAACACAGGGTCTTCCAAAAGTAGAACAGGTCTTAGAAGTGCGTTCGATTGATTCAATATCCATGAATCTAGAAAAGAGGGTTGAGAGTTGGAACAAATGTATACCAAGAATTCTTGGAATTCCTTGGGGATTCTTGATTGGTGCTGAGCTAACTATAGCGCAAAGCCGAATCTCTTTG